TCTTTTTTAAATTGATTCAATTGTGAAATAAAATATCACGACGTATGTATCTAGGGAACAGTCGCTTCAAAGTGAATTCTCCCTAGATACATCTATTCAATTAAATTATGAATCTATGCTGATTCCGAATATATGAATTGTCCTAACGATTCCAAACCTATTTTCGGCCCTTAAAAAAAAAAAGATGAAAAAAATCCAATGGATTTAAAACTTATTTTTCGTCAAATCAATTACGAATTTTTTTCTAGAATCCCTAAAATTTGTTTGACATCTTCTATGCGAAAATGTTCCATTTTCATAAGATCTTCTTGGCTGTTATTCAAAAGGTCCAATAATGTATATATATTGGACTTTTTGAGGCAATTATAGATTCTGGGAGGCAATTCTGATTGATCAATAAAAATAGATTTCAACGCCATTTTTTTTTTTTTTTTTTGTTTAGCCAATTTATCATAAAAGGTAAAAGGGGGTAAAGGAACTATGTGTTGATTGTCCTCTAAATTGAAATTTTCTTCTTTGGTATGTAAAAAGGGAATCAATAAATCAATTAACTTCCGGGAGGCTTCGTGAAGTGCTTCTTTAGGAGTTAAACTTCCATTTGTCCATATTTCGAGAAATAGTATCTCTTTGTTACCATTTTCATAAGAATGAATACTATGATTCGCATTTCGAACAGGCATGAATACAGGATCTATAGGATAACTTCCATCTTGAAAGGTATTTGGCGCTTTTATAAGATATCCGCGATTCTTCTCTATTTGTAATTCAATAACCAACTCAATGGGTTCCGTCAAGTTAGCAATATGCTGTGTATTATCGACGATTTCTACATAAGGCGGTAAGATGATATCTTGAGCAGTTACATATCCAGGGCCCCTGACACAAATAGACGCCTCAGAAGTTCCATAGAGATTACTTCTCAATACGATTTCTTTCAAATTCATTAAAATTTCATGTACTGATTCTTGAATACCCATTATGGTAGAATATTCGTGTGATATTTTATCAGATTTTGCGCGTGTGATACATGTTCCTTCGATTTCTCCAAGCAAAGCTCTTCGCATCGCAATGCCTATTGTGTCTGCTTGACCTTTCATAAGCGGAGACAGAATAAAGCGCCCATACAAAAGACGCTTACTGTCTGCTGCTGATTCAACGCACTTCCACTGTAGTGTCCGAGTAGATACTGTTATTTTCTCTCGAACCATAATAATATTATTTGATCTGATCATTGAATCATTTATTTCTCTTGTTTCTCTTGCTAGTGAAATATCTTCAATTTTGATTTCTACACACGTCTTTTTTTCGGGGGTCTACAGCCATTATGTGGCATAGGGGTTACATCCCGTACGAAAGTTAATAGTATACCACTTCTGCGAATAGCTCGTAATGCTGCGTCTCTTCCGAGACCGGGACCTTTAATCATGACTTCTGCTCGTTGCATACCTTGATCTACTACTGCACGAATAGCATTTGCCGCTGCGGTTTGAGCAGCAAATGGCGTCCCTCTTCTTGTACCTCGGAAGCCACAAGTACCGGCAGAGGACCAAGAAACCACTCGCCCTCGTACATCTGTAACAGTCACAATGGTATTATTGAAACTTGCTTGAATATGAATAACCCCTTTTGGTATTTTACGTATACTCTTACGTGAACCAATACGTCCACGTGAACCCTTTTTCGGTATAGCTTTTGCCATATTTTATCATCTCATAAATTTGAGTCAGAGATATATGGATATATCCATTTCATGTCAAAAAAGATCCCCTTCTTATTTGTATATTGGGTCTTTAACGAGTCTTATTATCCTTGTCTTTGTTTATGTCTTGGGTTGGAACAAATTACTATAATTCGTCCCCGACGACGGATTAGTCGACATTTTTCACAAATTTTACGAACAGAAGCTCTTATTTTCATATTTGCCACTCCTTACTTTAATTTTGAATCTATTTCTTGGAAGAAAATAAGTTTATTGAAATGTTCGATTTCGAATCGTATTCCTGCGAAAGAAATAGTGAAGTTGAAAAAACACCTAATCTTTCGAATCTTTGTTGCGGAGTCGATAAATTATACGACCTCTGGTTGAATCATAACGACTTACTTCAATTTTGACTCTATCTCCTGGCAATATTCGTATAAAACTACGTCGGATCTTTCCTGAAACATAACCTAGAATCATATCTTCATTATCTAAACGAACCCGGAACATGCCGTTGGGAAGAGATTCAGTAATTAAACCTTCATGAATCCATTTTTGTTCTTTCATTCCAGGTAAAACCTCCTTGAAGTATCAACTAGTGGAGGAAAAACCCTATTAGACATAGACAACCCACCCCTTCTCTTTTCTTTTTCACAAAAAAGAGGTTTCCTATTCAATTCGGATATTAGAAAGATTACCATATATAACACAAAATTTCTCCGCCTATTCTTTCTAGTCGAGCCTCCTGGTCTGTCATTATACCCCGAGAAGTAGAAAGAATTACAACCCCCATCCCACCCA